CAAACTTTACAACGTTACAAAGAACTTCAGGATATTATAGCTATTCTTGGATTAGACGAATTATCCGAAGAGGATCGTTTAACGGTAGCACGGGCGCGAAAAATTGAGCGTTTCTTATCACAACCATTTTTCGTAGCCGAAGTATTTACCGGCTCTCCGGGGAAATATGTTGGTCTAGCAGAAACTATTAGAGGATTTCAATTGATCCTTTCCGGAGAATTAGACGGTCTTCCTGAACAGGCCTTTTATTTGGTAGGTAATATCGACGAAGCTACCGCCAAGGCTATAAACTTAGAAATGGAGAATAATTTGAAGAAATGACCTTAAATCTTTGTGTACTAACCCCTAATCGAATTGTTTGGGATTCAGAAGTAAAAGAAATCATTTTATCTACTAATAGTGGTCAAATTGGTGTATTACCCAACCATGCTCCTATTGCCACAGCTGTAGATATAGGTATTTTGAGAATACGCCTTAACGACCAATGGTTAACGATGGCTCTGATGGGTGGGTTTGCTAGAATAGGCAATAATGAGATCACTGTTTTAGTAAATGATGCGGAGAAGGGTAGTGACATTGATGCACAAGAAGCTCAGCAAACTCTTGAACTAGCGGAAGAGAATTTGAGAAAAGCGGAAGGAAAGAGACAAATAATTGAGGCAAATCTATCTCTCCGACGAGCTAGGACACGAGTCGAGGCTATCAATGCGGTTTGATTTCATAATAGAACTAGTTGACACGGTCTAATAATAAAAAGAATTTATGTTTCGACCCAAAAATTGTATTTTGTTTTGATTTGTCTCTGTCCAGTGAATCGAATCAAATACAATCAAGCAAAATACAATTTCGATGAACCGAAAACAAATGCAAAACTAAAATAGCAAAGATACAAAGTCAATAAAAAAAGAGGGTGACTTATTAGATACTGGAATCGCTGGTATCTAATAAGTTCTACCTACTATTGGATTTGAACCAATGACTCTCGCCGTATGAAAGCAATACTCTAACCCCTGAGTTAAGTAGGTCATTTTGTTATCCCAAAGAGAACCAAATGGAACCCACCCCATCAATGGATTCATCAATGGATTATAAATATCATATTCCTTATAAGCAATACTGATCTTAATAAATACTAATCTAAGAACTATCACTCAACGAGATCAAAGATCTATGATGGTGTATCGTGGCATATTCATCTTGACAAGAAATTCTATACATGATAAAATAGTTATCACAAGTAATAAGGGCTATAGCTCAGTTGGTAGAGCACCTCGTTTACACGCGCGCCAATGTTTTTCAGGGGAATACATCATAGAATCCAATAAAAGAATGGTGATCTTAATCGATGTCTTACCCCAAAATTATTAGGGAACAATAGCCTGACAGTTCGGTCCGATTGGGTTGCTCGTTTAGGTACTAAATACACCCTATCATGGATTTGAGATATTGATAAGGTGAATGGACTATCCAGTCCATTCAATGCGAGGTATAATGAGTCTAAGGACCTCAAAACAATCTCTTTTCATCCTATGAACTTTAAGGTGTAGGAAGTTTCATATTTCATTTTGAACCAGACTGATAGAGACTTTATTTAACTTAGGTTAATCTAGGCCTGAGGCAAACCTACGTCAATATCCCCTACCTTTGAAAGACTTTGGTAGTGCTCTTGGAGCATAATACCAACTAATGAATCAGAGCACATGGAGCCATTTCCTTATCTTATTTTTTTGTAAGAAAAAGTATGGCAAACTGGCTGATATTTTGATCAGTTAATGAAAGAGCCCAATGCAAAAAAAATGCATGTTGGGTCTTTGAAACAGTTCAGATCATTTGAATAATAAAGAGTTTGGTCTGTTTTAGCGAGAAGGTCTACGGTTCGAGCCCGTATAGCCCTATAAATTTCCTAAACCTAAAAAAGTAAAATTGGCTAATTTTGTTCATTAGTGTTTCTTGCTTGGGGTTGGTTCATCGAAATAAAAAAGATTTCCGCCAGGGAGCTTATAGGAATCATTTAAAACAGAAGAGAAAATGGAAACCAAAAAAAGGAATTTCAATAGACCCAATCAATATTTTTCCAATCAAGGAAAAATAAAACAACACTTTCTCATTAATCTTCAGAGTTCTTGCTACTCCCTTTCTTTGCCGCGGGGCGTTTTTGTATTCAATCAAGAGAAACCACTTCGTCAGAATCCGAATCAAAGGAATAATCCCAACACCAAGATATTCTAAATCTCTACCTAAAAAAACGAAAAAGAACTCATCTATAATTATAATGAATTTAGGTAAATTCAATACAAATCTTAATATATATTTGAAATTAATCTATTTTTTATTTCTATTTTTGTTATTCAAATTCAAAAAATATAGAATAGATATGAATAAGAAGTATAAGGTAATAAAATGAAAATGGAATAAAAAAGAAATTCAAAAAAAAAAATTCGAAACAAAAAATAGGAATCTTAGAGTTCTTTTTTTTTTTTGAATTCTCCTTTTTCGAGAT